TCAGTCTGATCCTGAAGTCCTTTCTAAATCTGCCTTTCTTTGGATACCAATTACGCTTTTGAATGCGGGCTAGCCAGAGCCAACTACTCTTGAGGAACTGGACCTCTTTGCATTTCAAGCAGCTTCAGGAAGGGCAGGGCAGCTAGGAAGGGAACCAGGCGCATTCATAAGTTTCTGTTGTATTAGCGTACACCCGTTAAGCAAGACTCCTTGAAAGCAGTGATCAAGTCAAGGTCTGATGGTAATTCCTGATCGAAGAGCAACCGTGGATGTGGATCGAAGAAAAGCTGACCGTAAGAACCCATGCTTTCTCTAACCGAGAATGGTGCCTCAAGGACCCGAAGTAGACTTTCCTCAACTACGGAATTGATGACTTTCTTCGGATGGATGGCACTCGGACTCTTTCATCTGACGTAAAAGAAGCCTCCCGATCTTTAAAGAAAGTCAAGACCGAAGGAACTGACGGAACTGTCTTTTGAGGATAGAAAACGACTTTTCAACGAACTCGTGTAAAGGCTCTCAAACGAAGGAGCTATCCTTGGGAGACAGACAAAAGCAGAGGCAGGCTTAGTAAGCTTTCTCACCTGGATCAACAGAAAAAGCAACTGAAACTCGATCGATGGAAGTTCCCTCTTCTCTTGGTCCAGCCCATCCAATTGAAGTACCAGTCCCAGGGTTTAGAGTATCAGTGCTTTGAGTGTCATCTCATCTGCCCTCCTCTAATCTTCTGTCTCTTCGAGCTGTACCAAAAAATTTTCTGGGATTCAATTCCAATTACTGGTTCTTGTGATATTACTTATTATTACTTAACGAGTTACTTACTCAATAGATCATCTAGAGTCAAGAATAGAATCTTTATTACCTTTTGTATTTGTAGTTAAGATAGTCTAAGATTTCAAGAGCCAGGGATAGTAGGACTAAAGCAAGCAAGGTCTAAAAGGCAAGGTCAAGAAAAAGCGGGTGCGCGAGCACAAGTTATTTAGTAAAGTACAGGGGAAAGAATGATAGTTAGCCGCCCCACGCACGTAAATAGGTAGGGCTTAGACCTCTCAGCAGCGAGAAGCACTCAAAATGGCTTGGCTCAAGAAGGCGGGAAATAGTTAAGGAAAAAGTACCCGATTGAATCAGCTCTGTTGAGAAGAATCCCATGCTTGACCCCACCAGGTAAGGAAACTTGACTAGACTGACATTATCGAAAGCCACTCCAATTGGCTCGGCTGCACCGACATCAAAGCACTTAGCAGTTGCTTATTAGAAAAGAAAAGAGCACTCTCAAAAAAGGAGCGGGAAAGAGGCTCACTTGGAAGGAGCGATATCTAGCAAGTCTTCTGTGAGTGAATGGTCTCATCCAGTTCACGAGTCAATCCTATCAGCCGCTCAGCCTAATACTTAAGGACTGAGTTTCCTTTCTTCCTTCCTCAGGTCATGTGTAATAGCCGGAGGGCAGAATTCGTATCTGTCTGTCTGCAGTCCGTATGTAGGTATGTCCAGCGGTCCAGCCAGCGTAGGCTACTCTTTTTCTGTTAGTCCATCCAGTCGGTCAGTTGATAGTTTGATCGAGGGCATGAAGGCTAAGGTACCTTCCTAAACTGAGATTTCAATCTCAAAAGTGTTTTCAAAGCCTTTTTGGCTTCAAGGATGTCCCGTCTAGTGGGAGAAGTGGTCCAAAGCGAGAGTCTTTCGGGTCTATACCCATAGCATAGCCGTTGCCCTTCTTTTGGTACAGGTCCCGGGCGGAATTGCCTTGTTGGTTGAGTTATCTCCTTCTTAAGTTAAGGATCGGGAATGCTTCCGGAAAGAAAGCTAGAATAAGATGACGATCGCTCGTGCACCATCAATAATGGTATACACTTCACTACCTGAAAGAGAAAGCCGGTACTGGATGCAAGAGAGCAGGGAAACTAAAGAAAGACAAAGAAAGGTAACTTAGCCCATTAGAAGGCTAGCCTAATAGTTTACATCGCTCCTGCAAGAAAAAGAGGGACTTGAGACGGGAGGTCCGCAGTTAGACTCAGCTTAGCAAAAAGCGGTGAACCCACCTAAGACCATACCGAAATGGTGATAGACCCAAAACCCCCTTCTACAACAACTCAACAAAAAGAAAATGCACCTTAGCCATAGGCCAATGGGGCGGACAACCTGGGCCCTCAACGCTAACTCAAGGAAAAGGCTCGCGGATGGTCCCACATCCGGATTTCGGGACATAGGTACACACCTTCTTTATCCTACGAGACTAACTACATTTCCAAAAGTAAAAACCAAGATTCAAATTTTCTTATTTCTTACCTTAAGAAAGGTAGGGCGTAGACCACAAAGAAAAGCAAATCGAACTTCCACGTCATTTCACAGATTAGTCTCTTCCCACGGAGCGAGCTCCATCATAATTTAATTCTCTGCCGGGGTACACGATTTGCCAAAAGCATTTTCCCCAATGGCCAATTTCTCTCAAATGGTAGAATCGCCGCCCTCCTAAACAAAGACTCTGTTGTCCTGGAGAGAGTTGAAGACCGAGGCGGCTTTGTATAGTAAGGGTAATAGCAGAATATATGGCTGAGATATCAAACCTCAGAGAGTAAATATGTGGTCACCAACGTTAGAGGCTCTACCACTCTTACTGAACTGCCTCTACTACAGCTATGAAAGGGAAGAAAGAAATCTTTTTTTTTTGTAAGAGCAGAATCTCTCCATAGTAGTCTCTCTTAAAAGATCTTAAACACGAAGTGAAATGGAGTGAAGAATAGCCAGCCGGCTGAAAGAGTAGCTGTGGATTGATCTCCTTTACCCGCCCATACAAAAAAGAGGAAGTCATTGTCTTCATACTGTTAGTGGAAGTCATAGCTATTGATCGTACGCGGTGACGTTCTTTTAGCCCGGAGAGAGAAATCTATCTTTGCTATCACTGGCGAATAAACGCCTAAAGGATTGAAAAAGCTTGCATGGAACTCCAAGACCCCCTTGCTGGAGATAGGGACCATGCTTGATGGACATATGAAATATTTCCATACGGGGGCTTTCTCTCAACAGTGGATTTCACTCCCTACAAGCATGACTTAACACGTCTTAAAGAGAGTCTCACTGTCTCCGCCGTTGGGAAGATTGACATAAAAAGAGTAGTTCGCTAGATTCACCAGCTATTTAACCACTTTAGCCAGCTATACGAAAGAGACTTTTGCACTCAATTGGACCACTCATAGCTTGGGTTGCCAGAATTCGCAACTATATAAAAAGTAAAATACTGATCTACTCTCATGCTTCACCTACGACTCTGACTGATGATGGGATTACTTACTGATCTACGACTACAGTTCTTGCTTCGTCCCTACTGATGCCGGCACCTACTTGATTAAAAGAATCTTCGTCGATGTCTTCATCGAGTCGAGTGACGTTCATCATTACTAATTATCGAATAGCCTAGTTAGTTTTCTCGTTCCACCTATCCGTGCCACCTATCTTCGCCTTTCATCTATCATAGTGGCATTTGATGTCGGACGTGATGTCTTCGACCCCGAAACAAGAACAGGGGCATGTGATTGATTCCTTCCTTGACTTTTGAATCCCGCTACTTGTCTTGTTGATAGGCTACTTCCTTTTTTCTTTTTTTTTATCCAATTGTTCATTCCTGGGAAGAGGAAGAAGCGGATAGAGCAAAGGCCTCCTCTTTCCGTCCGCTCTTCCCGAAGTGAGCGAATTGCATGTAGAGATCCGTAGGGGCTTATAGTTTAATTGGTTGAAACGTACCGCTCATAACGGTTATATTGTAGGTTCGAGCCCTACTAAGCCTACCACCCCCTTCTCTTCACCTGATACAAGGCAGTCGAAGTCCCCGCCGCCCCTATCCTTTAAATTGATGGATTCCCAGGTCTTTTTGATTCTCACTGTTGGAAGATTATTGAAGACGACCTGGTCAGGGCGGTTCACAATATCTTTGCTGCAGGCGCTGTTAAGCCCTAAGTTTTCATTCAAATTTCATTGCCCTTATTCCTTATATATAAAGTCCTTAACATTTTAACCCATTCCGACCTACCTTTATTTATGGGATATTTGAAGGAGAGCTTTGTCACTTTTTCTAATAAATTCTCTCTAGCTCGAAGAATGAGTTGGATTCTCCCTATCCTTTTTTTAAGGAACAAGGGGATTTTGTTAAAGGACTAATGTAGAGAAGATCTCCTTGGCTCACGAGGTGGCTTTAAGTGATAGGGGATTTAAACCGAAAGGCTTAATAGGAGGGGGGGTCAAAAGACACTCAGGATATGGCAAAAGCATCTTTTTGGATCGAATTGGCTTTTTAGGAGTAATGAGAAAATTCGGCTTTTGTGAGAAATGGCGGAATTTTCTACATGGATGTTTATGTAATGAACACTTTGGAGTGCTTGTGGATGGACATAGGTACTTTCCAGCTTCTCGAGGGCTGCTAGAATGCCTTTGCACTGTCAGCCGATCGATGTGGAGCAAGTGTCTTGTCTTTAATATTTTGCACCGATGTGAATGGAAGGGGCGGGTGCCAGTTCAAGCTCTGTCGGATCTCTTTGAAGATCCGATGTTTGATGGATGTCGGGTAAGGCGAGAGCTTCAAGCCCGATTTCGTGAAGGCGCTTTGATCATATACTTATAAGGAATCCGAGTTGGTGGCAGAACCCGATCTTGGAATTGTTATACATATTATTTTATTCTAAGGAGGGGGCTACTTGGCTTTAGTTTTTACAGCGTATGATTTGGCCTCTACGGATGCAGAGAAATAGGAATCCCGAAAGGAATGAAACGGAGCCAGACATGTATGGAAGGGTGGGTTAAAGACCTATAGGAACGAAACTGGTCCCAGGGACAGATAGGAGAATGACCAGTTCGCTAAGCGTGAAATAAGAGGGGGAGAGGATTCATTACTTACCCAAAAGAGGGATATAAAGTCAAACAACAAGCGTACTCTATTGACTGTACGACAAGTATACAATGGAACAATATACAGAAGAAAAAAGATCCCTACACATAAAATCTCAATATTGTTGGCCTTGTGAATCTCCTATAGAACAGAGGCATAGACTCACTAGCTCACTCAAGAATGGGACGGCGAGTTTATTGAAGATGTGTCTCAGTTCAGAAGCATGGTTGGGAGTCTAGTGTCTATAACCATCACCCTTGCCTTGACTGCAAGCTCTCCAAGGTTTCTATCTAGCTTTATGGAAGTTCCTAAGTGTTAGAACAAGCAAGGGCTTACTTGCTAAAGGAATGCTTACCGAAGGGCATAGCCCTATATATGTATACTACTGCCAGCCTTTCACTCCTCAAGTCAGGAACCAAGCTACGGATGAGCGCTATTTCTCATTCTCAAGGAATTCTCCAGCGCGAGGCTCCTATTTACTCCCCGAGGCTTAGCGCAGGCGAGTCCCAAGCAAGTACTAGTTTTGACTATCTATAGCTGCCAAGAGTTCGGTCAGTCTTTTCGATAACTTTGACTGTTAGGAGGGGGATCCCTCAACTCCTTATGTTTCTCTTTCATGTTTAACCCCATGACATTCCAGACTACTGCCTTCATGAGCATGTTGAGATCAAGCTTAGTGATGGAATCTTTACTCGCCCTTGAACGAAACGCATGGGCGGAAGAAGGAGATGCGTTTCTGGTACTGGTGGTATTGGACAAGCTCTCAGGGAATAATCTCTTTCTTATTTCTGTCTTTCTTTCCCATGACGACTAGGAACGGGCAAATCAAAAATTTCACTTCGAATTTCGGACCTCAACATCCTGCTGCTCATGGTGTTTCACGATCAGTATTGGAAATGAACGGAGAAGTGGTGGAACGTGCGGAACCACATATTGGATCACTCCAGTGCGGCACGAAGCCGCTGATGCCGAGTCGGCTCCTATGCCGCTAGCTATGCCCTGCTTGGTCCCCCGGCACGGTGGAGGTTCCGTAGCGCGTCATGAGCACCGGGCTAAGGGGCGGTTGAGCAACTCAAGCGAACCGCCCTACCTTACTACAACATAGGGACAGAAGGGAGAAGGTTGTGAAGGTGGCCTCGTTATCCACACCTCCGGTCGGATGAATGGAGGACCGACCGACCCGGGTTTTCACGAGCGTTGGCGGGTTCTGGAGTGCCTGTCAAGGGCGCTAGCGCATACCCCGGGGTGATCATCACCACCTGCACCTCACATCTCGGCACAGTGGAACGTGTAACCCGCCTGCTGTTCCATTCAATTACATTTGTTCCTGTAATCCATAGCCTAACAGAACGCAGCAGCGAGGGACAACCCGCCCATACAGCCAGCGGGGAGGATGGCACTACTGGCAAAGACCGTCTGGCGAAAACGCCGCAGGCGCGAAGCGTGGTAGGCCTGCGCCGGGGGAGCATAGCATAGGGAGGAAAGGGAGCCCGGACGGTGGAAGAGCCAGGGGAGGCCGGGTCATTTGACGGAAATGGAGGGCTTTCCCTATTAGAGAAGGCCCTATGGAGTAAAGGGAAGCGCATGAATTCTTGGAAAAAGAGGGAGCGAGCCTATATAAAAAATGTAATCAAGCAAATTCTATGAATAGAGTCAACGGTACGACAGACAGCGCTGCCTACACGCGAATTAGCTTCCGAGATCGAGCAGTCTCAATTTCACTACAGGATTTGCGAATGAATGCTGGACTGGGCCACCTCGAATGGCGTGAGCCGCATGCGGGGAGACCCGCACGTACGGTTTTTAGGGGGATCTGGTCGAAAGACCGGCCGGCGCCCACCCGACTAGAGGGACTGAGAAATTAATAGAGTACAAAACTTATCTTCAAGCTTTACCTTATTCTGATCGTTCAGAGGGCGATCGCGGGGTCACTGAATGAAGTCCTCCGTTTCTTTCGGAGGTGCTGACCCGCAGCGAGGCAGAGATGACTAAGTGACATATGGAATATGGCGACGACAACAGCATGTCGTAGAAGGAGATAACAAGTGGAGCCAACGACCCACTAAGACTAACGTATCTACAACTACATCCCCGAGCGGCAGTCAAAGGGGGGCGTGAATGCGAGATGCCAGCGGAATGGTCGGCCGGACAGAGGCTAGGGCTGCTTCCTTCCCACCGCGTCCTTCCTTGTGTGTCGGAGATATAAAGCGAGTGCACCGAAAGGGAACTGGGTCGATCTATTCTATGGCGAAGCATCCGAAGCATAACTGCACACTCACACGATCTTTGCCGAGAGATAGGAGCATTCGGTGGAACCGGTGAACTACACTTGCTTCTGGATAGATGTGTGGGACAGAGGGCTCGTGGTACCTGCTGCCCACCCTTCCTCCTCTGCTTTGAGAACCGTGTGAACGGAGAGTGGGCAGAAGGGAAGGAGGTCCTCATACGGAGTCGCACACTTACTTGAGCAGTGCGGGAGACTGGGGAATGGGTCGAGTAAAGTCCCCTGGGGCCGGAAAAATCACAGACGAAGCTTTACTTAGATAGGGCTTTTCTTTCTTTTTTTTCTTAGTGATTGAAAAGGAGAGCGCCTGGGTATCTTATAGAAAGGGAAGGCAGAGGCA